TTTTTTTTTATTGCAATTTTGATATAAATAATATTAGTTTGATATAAATAATATTAGATATAAATAATACTAAAAAAAAATACAGATTCAGGCCATCATTAATTATTTGCGATTAATTATTTGAGATAGTATTTTAGTACACATACATATGTATATAAAGTTAGCCTTTCTAAAGTTTAGACGAAAAGATTTTACTAATGCACAGCAAAGTAGTCAACTCCATTTGTTAGAACAGCTTCCATTGAGTCTCTGCACCTATCCTTTTTTTTATTCCGTCTTTATGTATATGTATGAACCTTGTTTTGTTTTTGGAAAACAGGATTTGGCTCAGGATTGCCCATTTTAAATTCCAGGGTTTCTCTGAATTTGAAAGTTATCACTTAGTAAGTTTCCATACTAAGGCTCAATCCAATTAAGTCCGTAGCGTCTACCAATTTCGCCATATCCCCCCTTTTTATATTAAGATCGATCTTATTATGCTGCTATTCTTTTTTTTTCTTTCATTTATAATCTATCGGAACTGTAGAAGTTATTAAAAAAAAAGAATTCCTATAAAAGTCTTTCTATTTGTATTTGATTTCTTGTCTATCTTCTTTCATCTCGATCGGAGACTCCTATTTGGTCTAATCCGAAATGATTCTAGCATTTCTGTATCCGCAATTCAATATAGATATATACCACATTTATTATATATGCCTCTTCCCCTCTCATTTTTCTCATGCAATTTGAGATACTCGAACGGTCGATTCTTTTCTTTTTTGTTTTGCTATTCTATATTAATTATGTATATTAATTTTGAATAACTAAGAATAAAAAAAACTAACTACGATTCGAGTAGTTTACTAAATTCCCGCGCATGTACAATTTCGGTTGTTATTCTTATGTAGGCCCGCTTAGCTCAGAGGTTAGAGCATCGCATTTGTAATGCGATGGTCATCGGTTCGACTCCGATAGCCGGCTTTTCATTATTTGTTTGATTTTTTTACTTGATTGATAATGTTTTTTTGACATCAAAGAATATTGAAAAAGCTTCTTCCCATTTTTTCTAAGAATCGCCGATTATATTATTATGTGGGAGAAATTTTCCATTATGAATAGAAAAGTTAAAGCTCTCCAGAAAAACATTATTATTGTATATACAATAAAGTCTGGGAGAGAATCCATCTCATTAGTCTTTGTAGTATAATATTTCATGCCCCCCATTTATCATATTTATCCTTTAGTTCAGTTTTAATATGAAATTTCAATAAAATAAGGGAAATAAGGAGTTTTTATGTCACGTTACCGAGGGCCTCGTTTCAAAAAAATACGCCGTCTGGGGGCTTTGCCGGGACTAACTCGTAAAAGGCCTAGAGCCGTAAGCGATCTTAGAAATCAATCGCGTTCCGGTAAAAAATCTCAATATCGTATTCGTTTAGAAGAAAAACAAAAATTGCGTTTTCATTATGGTCTTACAGAACGACAATTACTTAAATACGTTTGTATCGCCGCAAAAGCAAAAGGGTCAACGGGTCAGGTTTTACTACAATTAATCGAAATGCGTTTGGATAACATCCTTTTTCGATTAGGTATGGCGTCAACTATTCCTCGAGCCCGCCAATTAGTTAACCATAGACATATTTTAGTTAATGGTCGTATAGTAGATATACCAAGTTATCGCTGCAAACCTCGAGATATTATTACAGTGAAGGATGAACAAAAATCTAGAGCTATGATTCAAAACCATCTTGATTCATCCGCCCAGGAGGAATTGCCAAAACATTTGACTTTTCAACCATTCCAACACAAAGGATTGGTCAATCAAATAATAGATAGTAAATGGATTGGCTTGAAAATAAATGAATTATTAGTCGTAGAATATTATTCTCGTCAGACTTAAACCTAACTAAAATAATAAATAATCTAAAATAATAAAATAAAGGTTCGGACAATTTTGCCCCCTGGTTCCTAAGTAAATATAAGCGTGGGGGGGGGCTTTTCTCCCATTCATATATCATATATCATATTAGGGGTAGAGATATTTTTATCCTTTGACCACTCTTTACAGTATTTTTTGTACCGCAGAAATGAGGAATACAGACTTTATTTATAGGAAAGGTGGGAATAAAGGTATCCATTCTTATGTGATTTGATATATTTCAGTCAGTAACATTGATAAATTAGATGAAGGTACGGAAAGAGAGGGATTCGAACCCTCGGTAAACAAAAAAAGCCTACATAGCAGTTCCAATGCTACGCCTTGAACCACTCGGCCATCTTTCCTACATAACGATTCTGGACCATAAACCGAGTAAATCGCGAGTCATTCATATTACATTATTGGATAGGTGCGGTATGTACAATCTAATTTTAACTAGAACTAAAAAAACGAAAAAAAAAAAAAGAGAAACCGCCCGTTCGAGTCCTCCCTATCCATTGATTTAAGCCGGTCTAGTTATCAGAAAGGGATGCGCGCGCTGTCTACGAATATATCTTTATTGTTTTTAACAAATTTAACAAAGAATTTTTCAAAAAAAAATTCTCTTTATTCCCCAGCGACTTTTATTTGATTAAAATTCAAAGTTTTCTATTTTTATAGTTAGTTTCTCTTTTTTTTTTTTTTTCTGAGTCAAGTCTCTTTTTATGTTATTTTGTACTGTACAATTCCTTTTTTTGTGGGGTCGTTTTCTCACGAGAGGTAATAAAAATAAATTATAAAATGGATTGAGTGCTACCTATGCCTAGATCCCGGATAACTGGAAATTTTATTGATAAGACCTTTTCAATTGTAGCCAATATCTTATTACGAATAATTCCGACAACTTCAGGAGAAAAAGAGGCATTTACCTATTACCGAGATGGTGTGATTTGATTTTTTATTTTTTTTACTTAACTTACCACTATCAAGCCTGAGGAAAAAAAGATTAGTCGGGATAGAAAGATTTGAAATAACTCTACGCCTGGTGAAGGTGAAGTTTATAAATAAAACAATTCCTTCTGTTGTGTATTCCCGATTAATGCAGCCTCAGATGCTTCAATTGTCGATTCTAGCATTGAGCGAAAGGTTGAACCTAGAACTATGGTTCTGTATTGCGGGTTAACCCAATTCCACTAGTACCATATAAATAGGCAGCATAGAGGAAGAAGCACTACGTCTAGGAATCAACAACACGAAAACTTTGTTATAAATTATCCCTTTTCTTTATTGGGATCAAACTAAGAACAATGGTTGGGACAACAAGCATCCATCTCGTTCGTACTTTGAATACCCATATAACCGTCGAAGACTGTTGAAGTGACTAATTCCTAGAAATTAAGAGACGTTGAGGACAAAGAAATTGTTGGAGTTAACTTAACATTTTTATCTAGTACTGACGCGCTCGATGTTACGAAAAGATCTTTTGCAGTAAGGTTGGCTAGAGATTTCTTGTAAAAACACTAGCCCCGTTCAGTTCATAATGAGAATATTTTACTGCCTTTTGATTCACTGTATTATTCTCATTATGCACATAAGGGAGGAGCCGTATGAGATGAAAATCTCACGTACGGTTCTGGAACGGAGATTCTTTAAATTGAATAACGACCGTAACGAATGTCCGCCCAATCTGAAGGAAATTATGCGGAAGCTTTACAGAATTATTATGAAGCTATGCGCCTAGAAATTGATCCCTATGACCGAAGTTATATACTCTATAATATAGGCCTTATTCACACAAATAATGGAGAACACACAAAAGCTTTGGAATATTATTTTCGGGCACTAGAACGAAACCCTTTCTTACCACAAGCTTTTAACAATATGGCCGTGATCTGTCATTACGTGCGACTATCTCCACTATAGAAAGAAAAAGAAAGAGCCAAATCCACTAGTAAAAAAAAAATAGGCTTTCTACATATACATCGTCAAAAAGAACGATTTTTATCAGCTGTAGCAAAGAAAGAAACTTCATAGAAGTCAAAATAGGAAGAAAAAAAAATAGGCTTATATACTATATTCTATGGATAAAGGATCTAATTGATAGAGGAAGTACCGTAAAGATCAATTAGCGAGATTTTTGGCCGATACACTAAGAACTGCTTCCTTATGTCTTATGTCATAATATGAGACATACTTTAGGAATCAACTTATGTAACAGAGGCGATCACCTAAAGTATTGAGCAGCGGTGCAGCATCAGATCCCAAAGATAGTAAGTCCTTTCTTTCTTATGAGGAAGGGTCTTTTTCAAAGATTCTATATAAAATTTATCTATTTCTATATGAAAGCGAGATAGTTACCTTTCAGAAAATTCTAATGATAGTAGAATGCCTACGCTTTATTCTTCTGAGGGTGGGAGAAAAGATAAAACAAAACGGATTATTAATCAAATCAAAATTCAAATTCGAAACTCATGTAATTAACCCCCTTTTGTTAACTCGAGAAAAAAAAGGGGGGGGTACCAAAACAATTGACTACGGAGCCGTATGAGGTAGGAAACTCTCAAGTACGGTTCTAAGGAAAGGAATTTACTCGCCTATTCCGACCGAGGAGAACAGGCCATTCGTCAGGGAGATTCCGAAATTGCAGAGGCGTGGTTCGATCAAGCCGCTGAGTATTGGAAACAAGCCATAGCGCTTACTCCTGGAAATTATATCGAAGCACAGAATTGGTTGAAGATTACAAGGCGTTTTCAATAAGCTAAGAACACTCTCTTTGAGTATTTTTCTTATTTTATTTATTATTTAGTTTTATTATTTTTTATTTTCTATTTATTTATTATTTTGTTATACCCCTTTCTAAGATCTAAACCTTTTATAAAATCTAAAACCTTTCTTTTTCGTCTGGTATTTCATTATTTCATAGGAATAAAAGAAAAAGATATAAAGTACAGGAGAGACTATATCTTTTTTATGTTTTATATTTTTCCTTTTTCTTAATAAAACGAATACCAGATATCCTTGAATGGCTAAATATAGATAGTAGAATGTCGTTTAGTAATGACTAATGACTTCGAACTTGATTTAGAAGAAAGGAAATAGATAG